TATGGTTACAATTATCTACGTTCTCAATGTGCCTATGACGTAGCGCCGGGCGGGCTGTTAGCTAGTGTGTATCATCTTACGAGAATAGAGTATGGTGTGGATCAACCGGAAGAGGTATGCATAAAAGTATTTGCTCCAAGGAGCAATCCTAGAATTCCGTCCGTTTTCTGGGTTTGGAAAAGCGCAGATTTTCAAGAACGGGAATCTTATGATATGTTGGGAATCTATTATGATAATCATCCACGCCTGAAACGTATTTTAATGCCCGAAAGTTGGATAGGATGGCCTTTACGTAAGGATTATATTGTTCCCAATTTTTATGAAATACAAGATGCTTATTGAAGGATAAGAAACGAATCTTCACTTCTACAACTTCCGATATCTAAGGACTATTCGTATGTTCTGCTCTAGATCAAACAGAGTAATTGATGTCCCACTGGTACTACGGGTGGATAAAAAAATAAACGCCAAATTAAGAATTCATTGAGATTCGAAAAAGTTGTCTTTTCGATTAGCTAAGAACCGATAGAATGAACTAAAAAGTTCTGCATCAGGAACTTTGTACCGCGCATACATCAATCACTTACTTAGATGGGCCCCAGAAAGTCAGTCATATAATGTATGAGGAAATGAAGAAATAGAAAAAGATATGAGAGAGGATCAGATTCTATTTGTACTGGATCGGAGATGAATCTTATCTATTTTCATCCTTTAACTCCCCCAAACTAAACTTTAGTTTTTCTTTAGTTTTGGGCGTTTCAACTAACTAATTTAACCTTTTTGAATATGTATTATGTATGAAGTATTAATGTTCATTTTATATGAGAGGAGACACAATATGTTATGAACAAATAACAAAAAAAAAAAAAAGAAATATAATCAATTTATAACCAAACTATCTACCCATCTATCTATATCTATCTATAAAATAGATGGGGTAGATCGCATGATAACTAGATAAAAAACTTACGTATGTGTCATGATCTCGACATATGTATATCGATCCATATTCGTTAATTTATAGACATAGATACTCATCAAAAAATTAATCATGTGCCAGGAACCAGATTTGAACTGGTGACACGAGGATTTTCAGTCCTCTGCTCTACCAGCTGAGCTATCCCGACCATTCCCCTTTCTGGTGCATCATCTCCTCATTTTACTAGATAACTTGGGTTTATGTCAATTTAAAAAAGGATGAAAAGTATTACAAAGTCTTATCTAGGTACCGGAATTTCTTTGGTCTTCGCAAAGAGGGACTTTGTCTATAAGTTTTAGTACGAGTAATGCTATGGATTGTGAATTACTCAAATGAGTACTCCTTGTTCAAAGATATTCATTTGTACGTATATCATATATATAATATATAACATTAGATATGAGAAAACCATTTCCGTCCGGATCGATCCATTTAATTAAAAAAATGAGAATAATAACCACCTTCAAACCATTAATGAAAAAAAAGATAACTAGGTAGGGAGTGAAATAAGCTTTTGGGGATAGAGGGACTTGAACCCTCACGATTTTTAAAGTCGACGGATTTTCTTCTTAATTATAAATTTCATTGTTGTCAGTATTGACATGTAGAACGGGACTCTATCTTCATTCTCGTCCGATTAATTAGTTCTTCAAAAAATCTATCAGACTATGGAGTGAATTATTTGATGAATGAATATTTGATTCTTCTTTCAATTTGAAATCGATTCCAAAAAATTCTTCCATTTTTTTTTTTTTTCATATAAATTTTTTCATTTCATAAATATATAAAAATTCGAAAAAAAAGTAAGGATTCGGGTTGTTATTAATCATTTGATATAGTTCAGTACGTATATGCTTCACCCTTTTTTTTTTGATTGGAATTTTTATGGAAGAATTTTTATAACAACACAGCACAGTCAACCCCATTTGTTAGAACAGCTTCCTTTGAGTCTCTGCACCTATCCTTTTTTTCTTGCTTTCTGAACCCTTATTTTTTTCTTTTGAAAAAAGGAGTTGGCTCAGGATTGCCCATTTTTATTAATTCCAGGGTTTCTCTGAATTTGAAAATTTTCACTTAGTAGGTTTCCATACTAAGGCTCAAACCAATTAAGTCCGTAGCGTCTACCGATTTCGCCATATCCCCTTTTATTTTAAAATAAGGATCTCAGTGTGATGTCCTTCCCCCTTATTTGTTTATTTATGCCAGAACCATCGAATTCCTTAGATTTGATATGGATTACTATGCCCGAAGGGTGTTTCCTCCTATTTTATTTTTTGTCTATCTTCTTTCATCTCTATCGGAAGCCTATATTTGATTGGTCTAATCAGAAATTATTCTATCATTTCTGTAGCTGCAATTCAATATGGATGGGTATATACCATATATATCCTCCTCCCTTTTCATTTTCCAATGCAATTTGTAATACTCAAAGGGTCGATTCTTTGTTTTTCATCTTAGTCTCTGACTAAAAGCATAAGAATATCTTATTCTGTTGATTAGGTTTTCTTAGGACAGACTTTTATAACTAAATATAACTAAAATGAAAATTCTATTTATTTTTATTATTTAATAATAAATAATAAGAAAATTATTCAAAATATTATGAAATTAATTTCAAATTGAAAATCGAAATTGAATTTAAATAGAATCTAATTGTTCTAGATTCTAGACGAAAAATAAAAAATATTCTATTTATATATAGAAATATAGAAATGAAAAAGATACTAAATTCAATATTTATATTTATTTGAAATTAATATAATAATATTATTATATTAATTAATTTTATTATAAAAATATTATAAAAGAATAAAAATGAATAGTTAATAGCTAAGCCTAAACTAAGATATAGTTTATTGAATTCCTATTCATGTAGAATTTCTGCGAGCCCGCTTAGCTCAGAGGTTAGAGCATCGCATTTGTAATGCGATGGTCATCGGTTCGACTCCGATAGCCGGCTTTTTTCTATTTTTATTTATTTGATTTGTTCGATTTTTTTATTTTACATGATGGATAATTTTTTGAAATCAAAAAACAAAGAATAAAGGCGCCTTTTCCCTTCTTCAAAAACTTTTCAAGTTACCAACCTATTATGTTAATTATGTTATGTCGTAGAAATTTCCAACTATGAAAAAAAGGAAAAGAAAGAGTCTTTTTCCTAATTTGTTCTGCCGAGTTTTACCCCCCTTTATCTTTATTTTTCTATTTTTATTTTACTTACATATATAGAATTATATAATTGTCAATTTTAATACAATATATATATACAATATATATATATAATACAAAAATGGGTTCATATATGCTATTTATACAATTCATCTCATTATTTATTGTAATACAATACTTCAGGAAATTTCACTTCATTTAGTTTAGTTTTATTTAATTTAGGTTTATTTTGTAAAATGAAATATATATATAAAATAAATTCTTAAATTTAAATTATTAAATTAATAAATAAGGAGTCTTTATGTCGCGTTACCGAGGGCCTCGTTTCAAAAAAATACGTCGTCTAGGGGCTTTGCCTGGACTAACTAATAAAAGGCCTAGAGCCGGAAATGATCTTAGAAACCAACCGCGTTCCGGGAAAAGATCTCAATATCGTATTCGTCTAGAAGAAAAACAAAAATTACGTTTTCATTATGGTATTACTGAACGACAATTACTTAAATACGTTCGTATCGCCAGAAAAGCCAAAGGGTCAACAGGTCAGGTTTTACTACAATTACTTGAAATGCGTTTGGATAACATCCTTTTTCGGTTGGGTATGTCTCCTACTATTCCCGGAGCCCGCCAATTAGTTAACCATAGACATATTTTAGTTAATGGTCGTATAATAGATATACCAAGTTATCGTTGCAAACCCCAAGATACTATTATGGCGAGGAATGAACCAAAATCCGGAGCTCTAATTCAAAATTATCTGGATTCATCCCCCCGTGAGGAATTGCCCAAACATTTGACTCTTCACCCATTCCCATATAAAGGATTAGTCAATCAAATAATAGATAGTAAGTGGGTCGGTTTGAAAATAAATGAATTGCTAGTGGTAGAATATTATTCGCGTCAGACTTAACCCTAAATAAAATAAAAAAAGTTCGGACAATTTGGCCCCTTTCTTTCGCCAAACTAAATTCACTTAAGGTTTAATTCAAGTTAAAGTCAGGGGTTTGATCCAGATTTTCTCCCACTCATATATCCTACCCCGTCCTTTTTCCTATTCATGTATCATAGATCGTCAGAAAGATTTTCACTCCTTGTCCATTCTTTCCAGTATTTTACGTACCGCAGCAATTAGAAATAGAATATATCAAAAAAAAAGGACCTAACTGTTAGGTTCTAATAATGGTATTTCTTGTTGTTTGATTGATTTGTTACAGTTAGGGATGTTGACGAATTAGGTGAAAAGTACGGAAAGAGAGGGATTCGAACCCTCGGTAAACAAAAGCCTACATAGCAGTTCCAATGCTACGCCTTGAACCACTCGGCCATCTCTCCTACACAATACAAGAATGATTATGACTCAGAAACCGAAGAAATAGCGATACATTACTATAATTTAATTAATACAAAATTCTATTAATATTATATTTGAGTTTTGTTTGGTTTGGATAGGTACGACCAAATAGACCGTATTAAATAAATGAATTGGAACGAATCAACTGATTGATCGGTTGATTTTTTTAGACCATGTATGATTAATGGATACTCTTCGACCATAGTTCTATTTCGATTTAGACTACAATTCCATAAAAATTAGAAAATATTACTTTCCAGTTTTAAAGTTCTCATCAACAAATCCCTTATTTCATCGATCTATTACAAATTCACGAGTCATCCCAGGGATATTTCTATTTGATTGTATAGTGTATACTTGCTATGGGCACAACAAAAATAAACGGTTATTCTATTTCCATCATCGAATGATTATTCGATTCTTTTTCCTTTCCTCTTTGGATCCCCTTCCTTTTCTTATTGATTTTTTAAAAAGGAGCAATTTGAGTATTTGGAATAAAATAAATTAAGTATTTAAGTATAAGTAATAGTAATTAAGTAAAATATTAAGTAGTATTCGTATCTTTATGTAAATTTCTTTTGTTTGGGAATGAAAATGAATCTGTTTTTATGTTACTTCGTACTGTACAAATCCTTTGTTTGTGGAATCTTTTTCCCACAAGGGGAAATTGTAGAATGGATTGATACCTATGCCGAGATCGCGGATAAATGGAAATTTTATTGATAAGACCTTTTCAATTGTGGCCAATATTTTATTACGAATAATTCCGACCACTTCAGGAGAAAAAGAGGCATTTACTTATTATAGAGATGGTGTGATTTGATTCTTTTTTTTTTTTTTAGTTAAATTTACTGCTCTTAGTTTTCCGAGAAAGGCACACGATTCGGGATAGCAAAGAAAAAATATTATTATTCTATATTTATAGAAATAAACCTACGCTTGTTGAAGGTGAAGTTTAGAAAGAAAACAATTCCTTCTGTCGTGTATCCCCGATTGATGCAGCCTCAGATACTATGCTTCAGTTATCGATTTTAGTATTGAGCGAAAGGTTACGCCTATGTGTTCCGTATTACAGGTCAATCCTACTTCCTACTAATATAGTACCAATAGGCGGCATAGGGGAAGGAGCGCTACATCTAGCAATCGACAACACGAAAGCTTTGTTAAAAATTACCTACCTACCCCCTTTTCTTATCTGGATTGGGATTAACAAAAATGGTTGGGACAACAAACATCCATCTCGTTCGTACATTGGATACCCATATAACCATCGAAGGCTGTTGAAGTGACTATTTCCTGGAAATTAGGAGGCGTTGAGAACAAAGGAATTGTTGGAGTTATCCTTTCTATTTAGTACCAAGACGTTTGATATTAGTAAAAGCTCTTGCGCAAGAAGGTTGGCTAGAGATTTTTTTTGTAAAAACACTAGCCCCACTTAGTTCATAATGAGAATATTTCAACCCCTTTTGTATTTTTGATCTCATTATGCATATTAAGGGAGGAGCCGTATGAGATGAAAATTTCACGTACGGTTCTGGAACGGAGATTCAGATTCTTTGAATCGAATGACGACCGTAACGGATGTCGGCTCAATCCGAAGGAAATTATGCGGAAGCTTTACAGAATTATTATGAAGCTATGCGACTAGAAATCGATCCCTACGATCGAAGTTATATACTCTATAATATAGGCCTTATCCACACAAGTAATGGAGAACATACGAAAGCTTTAGAATATTATTTTAGAGCACTAGAACGAAACCCATTCTTACCGCAAGCTTTTAATAATATGGCGGTGATCTGTCATTACGTGCGACTATCTCCACTATAGAAAGAAAAAGGAATAAAAAATCCGCTAGTAAATACTAAAAAAAAATAGGCTCGCTACATACGCATCGTCCAAAACGACGATTTTTATGAGCTGTAGCAAAAAAAGAAACTTCATAGAAGTCAAAATATGAAGAAATAAGATATGCCTATATACTTTTTTCTATGTCTATGGATAAAAAAATCTAATTGATAGAAAGGAAGCACCGTAAAGATTAATTAATGAGGTTTTTGGCCAATACATTAAGAAAAGAGCTGCTTACTTATGCCTATATATAAGATAGATAAAAGTTAGGAATTTACTTATGTAATAGAGTCGATCCACTAAGGTATTAAGCGGCGGTGTAGGATCAGATCCCAAAGATAGTAAGTCTTTTCTTTCTTACTTATGGAAAGCCTTTTTCAAAGATTCTATATAAGTTTCGATATGAAAATCAATTTCGATATGAAACCGAGATAGTTACCTTGCGGAAAATACGAACGATAGGAATAAATACCTATGCTTTCTGCAGGTGGGAGAAAAGATAAAACTGATTATTAATCAATATGAAAGTTTGAAACTCATGCGATTAACCTCTTTTGGTTACCCCGAATAGTGGGATAGATCTATAAGAAATCTCATTCAGTTTGAAAGGTAAAAAGGATACCAAAAGAATTAACTGCGGAGCCGTATGAGGTAGGAAACTCTCAAGTACGGTTCTAAGGAAAGGAATTGACCCACCTATTCCGACCGAGGAGAACAGGCCATTCGACAGGGAGATTCTGAAATTGCGGAGGCTTGGTTCGATCAAGCCGCTGAGTATTGGAAACAGGCTATAACGCTTACTCCTGGGAATTATATTGAAGCGCATAATTGGTTGAAGATCACGGGGCGTTTCGACTAAAAGACTCAAATTTTCTTATTATTTCTTATTTTTTTTTTTTTTAGAAGAACCGATCAAAGAATTTCTTTATATCCCTTCTCAGATCATTCTAGTTTGTCTGGTATTTCGTAGGGATAAAGGATATACAGATACAGTAGAGAATAGATTTATTTCTTTTTTTCTATTTAATTAATTATAAATTAAGTAAATAGAAAATTAAAGCAAATTCTATTAAATAAAACAAATAAAAAAAAATATTTTATTTGAATAATAATTGAAAATAAATATTTCTAAATCGAAAATAAAAAAAAAAGG